CTCCGACACTTAAGATGGATAAATATGTATCATGATCTATACTATTTATTTTTCAATATAATAAATAAAATATGTATGTCGACCCATATCAATTAATTTATAGAATATATACTCACATAAATTACTTATGTGCCAGGAACCAGATTTGAACTGGTGACACGAGGATTTTCAGTCCTCTGCTCTACCAGCTGAGCTATCCCGACCATTCACGACGCATCATCCTAATTTTATTTTAATATAGGACTTGGATCTATGTCAATTACAAAAATGAAAAAAGTATTACAAAGTATTATACAGTCCCTGATAGGATTTCTTAGATCTTTAAAAATTTATTTTTAAAGTTTCAGTACAAGTAATGGTATGTATTGTTAATTATTCAAATTTTTAATTGGGGATTCCTTGCTCAACGCTGTTCATTTGTACGTGTATCATATATATCATACACAAGGCTTGTGATAAGAAAAAAATTTACGCTCAGATACGGTTGTGAAAGAGTATAATGAGAATGAATGAGAAACATAACGAATTTTGAATCCCTAACAAAATGATAAAGTAAATAATTAGGGAGTCAACCAGGTCGTTTTGGGGATAGAGGGACTTGAACCCTCACGATTTCTAAAGTCGACGGATTTTCCTCTTACTATAAATTTCATTGTTGTCGGTATTGACATGTATAATGGGACTCTATCTTTATTCTCGTCCGATTAATTAATTCTTAAAAAGATCTATCAGACTATGATGGAGTGAATGATTTGATCAATGAATAGTCGATTCTTTTTTCAATTTTGAATCGATTCACAACAATTCTTTCATTTTTCATATAAATATAAAAAATACAGATTCGGGTCGTCATTAATCATTTTGAGATAGTATTTCAGTACTATATGTATGTCTATAAGTTTATCCTTCATACTTTCTGAAGTTTCGATGGAAGGATTCCTTTACTAACACAATGCAGTCAACTCCATTTGTTAGAACAGCTTCCATTGAGTCTCTGCACCTATCCTCTTTTATTCTCGGTTTATGAGTTTATGAAACCCTTGCTTGTTTTCATAAAACAGGATTTGGCTCAGGATTGCCCATTTTTAATTCCAGGGTTTCTCTGAATTTGAAAGTTTTCACTTGGTAGGTTTCCATACCAAGGCTCAATCCAATTAAGTCCGTAGCGTCTACCAATTTCGCCATATCCCCTTTTTTTGTTTTGTGCTGTGATTAGGATCACATTATGATGCCGACCCCTCCTTTTTTTCTTTCATTTATATTATGCTCGAATCGTTGAATTCATTAGATACCCGTTCTTATATTGAAAAGTGTTTTATACTATTTGATTTCTTGTCTATTTTCTTTCATCTATATCGGGGACCTTATTTGGTCCAATCAGAAATGATTCTATCATTTCTATATCAGAAATTCAATATATACCGCATAACATATATATTATACTATAATATATTTATTAATATAAATATATTTATTAAAATACCCCTATTTCTATCATTTTTATCGTGCTATTTTAAATACTTGAAGGGTCGATTCTTTTTTTTTTTTTTCGTCTTAGCTTTCACCTTTCCGACTGAAACTGGAGAAATCTTTTATTATGATCTGGATTGCACTTTTATCTTTCATTTTTATTCTTATCCTTTTCTTAGGGCAGACCTTCTATAATATAACTAAAAAAAAATGAAAAGGAAAATTTTAGTATTATTAATTTAAAATTTAATTATTTAATTAATAGCCATAACTACAACTAATAAAATGGCTATAACTAATCATTCTATTAATTTAGAATTATCTTAAAATAATAAATTATTTACTTGTAAAAAAAGCTTTTTTTTATATTTTAATAAAAAAAAGTAAAATAGAATCGTAAAAAAAATCTTACTAGCTTAATTCTAATTAAGATATTGATTATTGATAAACATCTATTTTAGAAATATATCTAAATTAAATATCGCTATATTAATAGGTATGTTATATAATAACATATTCCGATATACAATATGTTTGGAAATTTTATATTCTTATTCTTTATATTTTTCTATATATCATATTTCTTATGAAATAGCTAAGAATGAACAGTTAATATCTACGCAGTTTACTAAATTAGTATACGTGTCCAATTTATGTTATGTGAGCCCGCTTAGCTCAGAGGTTAGAGCATCGCATTTGTAATGCGATGGTCATCGGTTCGATTCCGATAGCCGGCTTTTCTCCATTTGTTTGATTTATTTTTTTTTACATAATTGATAATGTAAAATCAAAGTGAAAGAACCCTTTTTCCAAGGTTCACCGATCTATTTCTATTATCTCGTAGGAACTTCCAATTATGAATAAAAATTGGATTGGAGGAGTTCGGTCTCTGTAGAACAAATCACTCAAGAAAACAAGAAAAGAACCCTTAATTTTATTTATTTATATAATACAATTATTTATATACAATAAGGTTCGGATATTAATACAATTCCTCTAATTATTCTTTGTAATACTTCAGTAAATTGCG